AGATACGAACATATTCCAACCAATTCCCAAAAAATATAAATTTGTATCAAATTAGAACTAGTAACTAATCCCAACATGGAAGTACTGAAAAAACTCATATAAGCAAAAAATCTTACATATCCTTGATCATGAGACATATAATTATCACTATAAATAAGAACCATAATTCCAACAGTAGTGATTAATATTGACATAATAGAAGTAAGTGGATCAATTAAGTAGCCGAATTCTAAAGAAAAATCATTAGTGATGATCCAAGACCATACATATTGATAGATAGAACTGCTATTTATTTGCTGAATAGACAGATCAATCGAAAAAATCATGACTATACTTAACAATAAAATACTATGAAAGGACCACATACGACGAAGATTTTTTGTTGCCGTGGGAAAAAGAAGAAGTCCCACCCCTATTAACATAGGAACTGGAAGTGGAACGAAGGGTATTATCCACGCATATTGATATGTCTGTTCCATAAAAAGTTTTTTATTCTTAATTAAGTGTTTCCGATTCACCGGATCTTATCTCTTTTGAAAGGAGTCAATAAAAAAATCAAGATATGTACTAACATAAATAGAATTTTCTAATTTTATATTCTTACTTATTGTTTATTGTAAGTCTTTCTTAAATACTTCAACTATTCAAATCAAGAAGTTACAATTGGTCAAATGATATAACTAAAGTACTCGTAAAACGTGAATACTTAGTTAGTCACTAATATATTTATGAAGATACCGAAAATGAAAAATTCAATGATTATTAAAAAATTTCTAATCAGAGAGCAAGTATAAAGAATTACACTAAAAATACTAATATGAATCATAGGATTAGATTAACTAAGATCACTAACCTGGCCTAATGAAATAAGAACTCGCTATTTTAGTTAGTTTATTCAAAATCATTAACTAGTTCATTATGGAATTGATTGATTTATTTCCAGTCTAATAAAATCAAAAACATTAAAGATTAAAGTTTTTCAGTAAGCAACAAGGGTGGGGTTCTTAAACCTTTCGATGTATTTTAGTACATGTAAATTAAATGTAGAACGACGAAAATAGGCAGAAATAGAAATGTAGGGTCTTTTTGATTCTTTATGTTATAGAGTTCAACCAATTTAATTGCTAGGGCACGGCGTATTCTATAGATTTGAATAAGAAAGAGAAATAAAAGTATCAATCAATACAAATTTTTCTTTCTTACGAATCTAGAAAAACCATTTTCTTTTTGAAAAAAAAAATCATATATCCTCTTCTTCTAGTAATATTTTATGCAATTTTCACATATCTTTCACCTATCTACATTTATATGAAAATAATATTATCTAGAGAATAAAAAGAACAATTCGTTTTGAACAATAGATGTCTTTCACATCCAACTATAATAATGAGTAACCTCTTCATTTTTAAATGGCAGTTCCAAAAAAACGTACTTCTATATCAAAAAAGCGTATTCGTAAAAATATTTGGAAACAGAAGGGATATTGGGCAGCGTTAAAAGCTTTTTCGTTAGGGAAATCTCTTTTGACCGGAAATTCAAAAAGTTTTTTTGTGCGACAAACAAATAAGTAATAAAACGTTGGAATAATCTGAATTGATTTGACTCGAAAAAAGGTCCATTTCATAATTAAAAATGAACAATTTTCATTACCTATTGTTATTATTGTTGGGCTAATCAATATGAAATGGACCTTTCTTTTCTCCTATGATATGTGGAATAAGAATTCTTCTGTTTAATGAATTCTACAACTAATACTTTTTTTGTTTGAAAAAAGAATAAAGACAGGATACAAGGTTTTAACCCTCTTTTAGTATGTTTTTTCATTTCCAAGGTGGGGAGTTTTATTTTCCCCATCGAACTATTTGTTCCAATTCCAATAATAAATAAGAAAATTCTTTTTTCTCTCTATATCATATCTATAGAAGAGCAAATAGAAAATCTTTAGCTAAGTTAAAATTAATGAATTGTTGATACTAATTGATTCCATTTTTAAAACTTTTTGTGTAACTTTCGGACTTCTTAATTTCCTTTCTCTAAATTATTATATAGATCTCCCATATATCTTTCGCTTTCAACCCAATCAAAAAAGCCGTTAGCTTAGTTAGGATATTGTGTACGAAAAATGTGTCATTTTTAAAAAATTCAAAAAAAAAATGGGGTCTATTTTGTAAAAATGCATTTTTTTGAGTTCGATCGCGGTAGAACTATCTAGTTACAAGAGTTCAATCTCAGGAAAGCATAACCTACACGAAAGTCTTAAATTAATTTAATAAACTGACACCCTAAATGAAAAAAATGAACTTTCAAATCCCTATTTTAATGAATTTGGATTTATCAGTTTAAATCTTTCCTAAAAAACATTGCATTGAATTTACTCCTCCAATCTCGACGATTGAATATGAATAGGCTATTATGAGTTCGAGCAAGCCGCTATGGTGAAATCGGTAGACACGCTGCTCTTAGGAAGCAGTGCTAAAGCATCTCGGTTCGAGTCCGAGTA